TAGAATAAGAAGGTGGTTCAAAAATAATTCTTTCTTTTCGGTATCGGTAACCCCCGTCAAGAATGTACAAGAATGTAATAGGCTGTTCCCTGATTGTCTCACAGATACAGTCGGGAGATAGTCAGTATAAATATGAGATCAAAGGAGGTATAGAGATATGTAAGAGGCAGTTCATTGTATATTGTATAAGGTTCTGTTTTTTCCTTATGGTATGTAAGGGCAACAAAAAACCCACTAGGTTTTTACTACATGTTCCATTAATTAATAACAACATTATACCAAGGGAGTCACTACGCCTCTTGCTTTTGCTTACTGCTTCCCGATTCGATCCTAAATCATATAGCATTTTCTTATGGGTGAGTTTATTGAATTGGTTCATCAATAGCCTTTTCTGTTTGGTTCGAACCCCTTTTTGACTATGCCCCATTTATTCCACTATTATTAGTGATCAATAATGGAAGAATTTCTTCATATTCATAGAGATGGGGGACATAATTCACATGGATATAGTAAGTCTTGCTTGGGCTGCTTTAATGGTAGTCTTTACATTTTCTCTTTCCCTTGTAGTATGGGGAAGAAGTGGACTCTAGAGGTACTACTAATTGAGTTGAGTAATCAAACTGTATCAATTGTTTCATATATAGTTCTGCAAAGCGTTTCTAAATAACTCTCCATTTCCAAATTCTACTGGAATCCTGCAATGTAAAATAACCTTTTTCAATCAAAAAAAATTTTCAATGAGGCCCTTGTATTTGAAAAGTCAAAGAGACCCATATGATATAAAATTTTTTCCAACCTAACGCTTCTTAAATTTTTTTAAGATGAATTAGCTCGTACCAAAATTTTAGAATTTTAGATGGATATTACAATGAGGAGTCACCGACCCTTTTTTATCTCTTTACTTTTCAAATGGACCTCTTTACGGTTTAAAGAGGAAGTGCTTCTATTATTCTGTAATTACCTAGATATGTACTTTCTATCGGAGGCAACATAGATCGAGTCGTTGTCCAACGAAGTACTATGCAGAATAAGATCTTGCCTTGGTTCGAGGGATGCAGGATCCATATTGGAAAGAATATGAAATCTAGTAATTCTAACCGTAAGAGTAAGAGGTAAGAGTGACAGTAGATTAGTTCGGATTGATCGGAATCAATCCAAATAAAATGGATGCAGAAAAGAACTAGAATTGGTGTGATATTTATATGTACATTACATATAGGTAATGTATATGTAAATATAAGAAAGTTACATATTATAGATTGATCTATATCTATATTAATATTAATCCTCGATCTTTATCCAGTACAACTTTATACAATACATACAATAATCGATAGTGTGGTAGAAAGGTTCGTATATTGCTTTCTACCATACTATCGGATCTCATATACTGCTGATTTTAGTCGGCTCATTTCAGTTAAGACGTGGAATTTGAACCCCTTTCATTTCTTCAATTATTGATAAGAACTCAGAAGTCAAGCTTCATTCAAATTAATCATTTTGGCTGGCTGTTTTGACGTATATGATAAGTAAAAAAGCAGTAGGAACTAGAATGAACAGTGCAGTAGCAATAAATGCGAGAATATTTACTTCCATAATCTTATCGTTTTTTTACTTCACAATAACTCGGGATCTAATCCCATAGAGATGATAAATCTTCTCTTGTAAATTCAATGAGATGAATTGCATCCCGATGATATTTGATATTGAATCGGATTAATATCATGAATAACAATATCTGAACTAGCAAGTCGATTCATCTTCGAGAATTGAATAGTATAACATAGGAAGATCTTTTATCCATAACAAATCCAAAAATTGGATTCCTCGTTGAATCTATTTAATTTTTCATTTTTTTTTCAAGTAGGAATCAAAAAAGATTGCTCAGTCCTTCACTAAGAAGTAGGAGGGAGATTTTTTTTGATCTCTCTTTTATGAATATCCTCTTTTTGAATGAGATAGATTGTTTCCAATTAGGACTTGAGGTTGCACAAAACCGGACCTAAAAAGGGAGAGAGTTTGAATCTAACAAATATTCCCGTCGGGGTAACTCTGTTAAGGTTAACTTCATTTTGTATCGTACAATAAACGAATCTAATTTGGGTGTGTGAGGCCAGGAAAGAGAAGGATAGTCTATTCATTAATTTAAAATGAAAAAAGCTAGACCAGTACGGTCTATCTTGGAATCCTTAATATGGGACTACCAACAATTGTACCAATCTCCCTATGTCTCTCCCCAATCAATTGATACTAGTTGAAGTAAAGGAAATTCCGGCATTTGTTCGATGTGAAATCCGAAACGAAAAAGGAAGGAAAAAAGAAAAAAGGATTGCCTTCCGGCAATTAGATCCTACTTCTTGTCTCCCCTCTTCGCAGAAAATAGGGGGATGAATGAATGGATTCATCGGATCTTAGGTCGGGACTGACGGGGCTCGAACCCGCAGCTTCCGCCTTGACAGGGCGGTGCTCTGACCAATTGAACTACAATCCCCAGGAAATA